AGTACCCTTCTCGCATACATTCCCCATTACGTTGTCGGAACAAAAATATTGCATGTATCAATATGGATGGAAATATTTAGTACATGAAATAGCGATTTGCTAGATATATAAATAGATATATAAGATATAACTAATAAAACGGATCTTGTGTTCTGGAATTGGAATCAAAGAAAGATATTTTAAATGGCTCGTATGTTGTGACTTGGAATAAATGTTTCTCGGTAAAGGAAGGGAATAGTAATTTATTCATTCCTAATTTATTCCTATAGAACGTCTAGGAACAAGAAGATTAAATCGGATATATCGACAGATTCCCGCGTAGTCCAAAGAAAAAAAAGATCCAATTTTATCTCTATCGAATTTTAATATCAGAATAGTGGATATAATTATGATGCAATGGGTTAGGTCCACTTACTTTTTATTTTGTTGATTTCTAATCGATTTAATTGGAATAATGGAAAATAGGAAAGGAATAGTAATATTTGAAGATTTAACGAGACGACTTATCCTTACATTCATTATAATATTTAATATAATATTTATAATAATTATATTAAATATTTAATAATAAATTAATAAATAATATATTTTTTATTTAATAATATATTTAATTTATTAAAATAGCAAATTTATAACCATACTATAATTAATTATAATGTTATAATGTTGATTTTGATTATATATTAAAATATTAAATTATACGGTTTGTTACTTTTTTTTTATTACTTTATTACAAAGATCAACAATATCTTTATTCGCACTTCAAATATGAATACTACTGCCGGAGTTTTATGATTTATGAAAAAATCAAAGCCCCTTATCGGATTTGAACCGATGACTTACGCCTTACCATGGCGTTACTCTACCACTGAGTTAAAAGGGCTTGTTTGATCCAATTCAATTCCTGAATAAAGACACTATGAGTTTAGTATATATACTTATTATAATAGATGTACATAGATATATCTTATAATAAGTATAAGGGTTCATTCAGGAATGAAAAATTTTCTTTATCCAGTAAAAGTAAATTAAAGAATTTAATATAATTTAATATAGAGTATATAATATAGGTAAAATAAAACGGTTTATTGATATTGGATTTGATAAATATCAATACAATGAATTGTTTCAAGACTATCCTAATTGACATCATAACTAAATTCATTTGAGTGATACATGTATCCACTAATTTAACATAGATCCAAGATATTTCATTGAATCATTGATAAAGAGATTCGGATAAAGAGATTCGGCGTGGCCTTTGAACCAAACTTTTATCGAAAAAAATTGTATAGAAAGAATCGTGAAAGACGGAAAGATCCTTCGTATCGAGTCATACCATTCCATTATATTGACAATTTTAAAAAACTATTCATACTATGAACATAGTATGATGGCGGTCGTGCAAGTCTGCCCCCATCGTCTAGCGGTTCAGGACATCTCTCTTTCAAGGAGGCAGCGGGGATTCGACTTCCCCTGGGGGTAGGGTACTACGAAAGGAAGTTGATCGTGGATTATCAATAAGCCTGGAATTGATTCTTCCTGGGTCGATGCCCGAGCGGTTAATGGGGACGGACTGTAAATTCGTTGGCAATATGTCTACGCTGGTTCAAATCCAGCTCGGCCCAATAATTTGCCGATCCGCCATGAAATGATATAATATAACCCATTTGTTGCTCTCCAGAAATGCCCGATCCCCCAATCCCAATACGGAAGAAATCCATTTTATGATATATCTATACCACTATTTATTTACTCTCTTTTTACAAGAAATTCTGATCTTGCTAATGATCTAGATTCATATCAGGATCCGTAACTATAAAGTAAAGTTTAAGGAAAAGAGTAAATAAAAAAAAACTTTTTTGATTGAACGAGTGATTATCCAATTGATTTGGCAATAACGAAAGGATTACTAGTAATACCGGCTGCTCTCACTAAAGTACATATACATATGGGTATCGATATATCACACTCGCAGCTCTGTTACAACACGCCAATTCTAATCGAAATTGAAAGGGTTAGAATGAAATCATAAAAATATGTATACTTTATTTTATTATGGTATTTACTTGGGATTGTAGTTCAATTGGTCAGAGCACCGCCCTGTCAAGGCGGAAGCTGCGGGTTCGAGCCCCGTCAGTCCCGACGAATCCAAATCCAATAAAAAACTATATCAATTCATCTCTCTATTTTTTGTGAAAAGAAGTCCAAATAACATAATTTCATTCCCAACAGCGATCCCTCTTCTTTTTTTCTTTTTCGTTTCACATTTATCATCAACCAAAAACCAAATGGGGGAATTTCCATTTCTTCGACTAGTACCGATTCGATTGATGGGAGAGAGGCATATGTGGATTAGTACAATTATTATATTATATTATTAGCATCAGATTCAGGATTCCACGGGATACCGTACTGTACTGGGTCTGGCTTTTTCAATTACTCCCGATCTGTGAAATATGAAATAGAGTAGAGTATTGTATGTTTCCCGGGAGTACATACATAAATGGAATTTGTACAATATAAAAAAAATTGAACATAGTTACTGTGTATAGAATAGTATAGAATACTTTTTTTTTAAGATTAAAAAAAAAGTATATCCTTTTCGGGCCCTATTTTGTGTAACCTCAATTTCAAATTTTACTAATTTGAAATAATCTATCTCATTCAAATTTCGCATTGAGCTTTTGATATATGCGTCCCATTACTAATCCAATGAAAGAGGATATTTAAAAAATAAAGATCAAACAAGGATCACTTTTTTATTAGCGAGGTAATGAATTTTTTTTTTTTTATATTTTATAAGGGTTTTTCCTTGAAAGAACAAACTTTTTAAATTTATATATAAATATATAAAAAAATAGTTAATTTGATGGAATATTCGATTTTTTTATACCGGAATTTGTACTCGTCTTTATCATACTTCTTTTGTTTTCCAAGAAGATTGGATCATTAAAAAAAGGAGGTTATAACTTAGCTCCTTCCTTTTTTTTCATTGAGCTTCTATTGTTTGTTGGGGTTTGTTTAGAACCAATGGTAAGTGGAAAGGCGGTTAGATGATACTTCATCAGATGATTGTACAAAGAGGGCGGTAGGTTATAGAAAAGAAAGAATGGAAAAGAATGATAAATAAATAAAGGAATTATTGATTGTATCGGGAATCAAATTTTGAGTTCAGTATGGATAAAAGATCGTCCTATGTTATACTATTCAATTCTTGACGATGAATCGATTTGATAGCTCCGATATTGTTATTCATGATATTGATCCGATTCGATATCATCGAGATGTAATGCATCCCATTGAATTTACAGGCGAAAGATTTATTATCTCTATGGGATTAACTCCCGAGTTATTGCGAATTAAAGAAAAATTAAACAATGAGATTATGGAAGTAAATATTCTCGCATTTATTGCTACTGCACTGTTTATTCTAGTTCCTACTGCTTTTTTACTTATAATATACGTAAAAACAGTCAGCCAAGGTGATTAATTTGAATTAAACTTTATTTTTTATTTCTTATCAATAATTGCAGAGAAGAAAAGGATAAAAATTTCGCGTCTTAAATGAAATGGGCAGACTAGAATCAGTCGTATTCTATGAGATACGATAGTATGGTAGAAAGATTCAGATATTTCTTTCTACCATACTATCTAGTATTGTTATTGTAGTGTATAAAGTTGTATTGTAATGCGGGTTAATTTAATATAGATTAATATAGATCAATCTACAATAGTATCATCATATTCCTTTTCTATATATATAGAAATCGATTTAATTACGTATATATAATATATATAGTGATAATGTATATTATATAGTATCCCAATTCTATTTCTTTGCTTTATCTATTTGTATTTAATTTGTGTTGATTTCAATTAAATTAATTTGAAATAATCGAAAGCGACTTTTACGATTAGAATTCCTAGATTTCTGATTATTTTCAATATGAATCCCGATCGAAAGAATCAATGACTTCTTCGTCGGAATGCTAACTAAAAGATTATTTTATTATACCTATCGAAGAAGTCATTGATTGAGGAGTTGACAAATGATCCATGGGAACTTCTTCGGATTTCGAAAAGGATTAGTAAAACCCGTCGACTTTTAACGTTTGAACCATGATATGAAATGGGTTCAATAAAACAAGCAAAACATAAATAAAATTTCTAAAATAGTAAAACTAAAACAAGCGGCGCAATATGTGACTCGCCCAAGACAATATTTTAGGATGTGCAGTATCTCGTTGGACAACTACTATGTTGTTTCCCAATGTGTATCCACGTAATGGAATAACCGAATTGTTTTCTCTTTGATCTTTGAACAGTAAAGAGGTAAACAAAATAAAAAAAAGTTCCGTTCTTCCTCATGGTCCATATCTAACTTTGGTAAGAGTCAGTTCATCGAAATAGAAAATTTATGAAGAATTCAGTTGGAATAAATTTCCTACCATTTGTATTCCTTTTACTTTTTTTACTTTCAAAATACGAACACGGAAATAATTGAAATATTTCTTTGATTGAAAGAGTATTCTTCATATATATTTATTATTCATAGAATACATTACTCAACTAAAATCCAAGAGAATTTCGAAATGAAGATATTTTTCATTTCTATTTCAATTTAAAAATAAAATTTTAAATTGAAATAGTGAAATTTTAAATAAAAAAAACTTTGCCGAACGATCTATAAAAAAAAGTGATACTGTTTAGTTCCTAAACTCAATTAGTAGTACTTCTAGAGTCCACTCCTTCCCCATACTACTAGTGAAAGGGAAAACGTAAAGACTACCATTAAAGCAGCCCAAGCGAGATTTACTATATCCATGTGAATTATGTCCTCTATCTCTATGAAGGAATTATTCAATTATTGTTCACTAATAAATAATAGGGGAATCACTGGCGCAGAGTCAAAAAGTTATTCTGACCCAACACCGTTGATGAAACAATCCAATAAATCCAATTATAACAAGTTCTTATACGATTTCTAGTATAATTAG